ACAGAGGCGAAAGCCTCTGTAACGGTCGGACGATAGTAAAAAGTCATAGCAAAACCGGTAGCTACTTGTACTAAAAAACAAGTAAGTGTGATCCCTCCTAGACAATAAAATATGTTGACATGGGGAGGAACATATTTACTAGTTATATCATCTGCAATCGCCTGAATCTCGAGACGCTCCTCAAACCAATCATATACTTTATTGAGATAGGTAAACCAAAGAGACTCCCCCTCTGAGAACCGTATATGAGAATTTGATCTCGTACGGCTCAAGCAGAAACACCCAAATAGTGGTTGCAACGGATATGGAATAGAAAGTTTGAAACTTCTTAGCCACTTCATTTGAACTTGATTCAATCGTACCCGAAGATATGAAGCGAAGAACCAAAATCCGGAATCTCTTCTTTGTGATGATAATGCCAAACAAAATATCAAGTTGGCTCATTTGTGTTTATGTTGATCATTACAGGCCTCTTGAATCTTCTCTTCCCCTATTATTTTCTTTTTTTTTGTTGTTTGTGCGTAATGCGGATTTACTATATGTTTTGTTTACTATTGATAGGAATTATCTTGTTGAGACCCTATGAATCAATTGAAACCTCAGATTCATACTATAACCACGATGATTCAATAAAGCCTCCAAGCTAAACCCAAAGGTTCTCTGAGTAAGAACCGTTTGATCATCACTTATTTAATGAATGGATGGAAGGAATGACTAAAAATTCATAGAAACATTTGTCCTTCGGTCAAAATAAGAAGAATTCTGAAGGAAAGGGAAGAAAAGAAAAATCGTTCGATTTATGAAATACCTCTTTGTTTGAAAATTTTTTGGAGTCCGGTCACGAGGTCTGAAGAATAGGTATGAATCATAGTTCAAATATTTCTTTCTTGATCTATTCCATATATTCCGTGCTCCAGATACTAGAATGAATATCCGACGTAGAACCATCTCGATCGAGATGACAGACCTATTCTCTGTACTATCAATAGGATCAATTATAACAAGTCACACACTCATATTCCGGAAATACCGAAACGAAGGAATTCCACGGTCGAACTACCAGAATGATCTAGAAATCCTAGTCCTAATCATTTTTGATTGAAAAGCTAGGACTTCATTGTTCTTATGGACCTAACTAACTCATGGAAATTCCATCCAGTAAAACTGAAGAATTATAAATCTCCAAAATAATAGATAGGAATATGGCAAATAGAGCCATTGCGACCCCCATAAAGGGGGTCGTTCCCCATCCAGGAGCCACTTTACCATATTCCGAATTCAATGGTTTCAATAAATCCCCTGTAATAGTTCGTCTTGGACCAGATCTAGAACTACCCTCAACGGTTTGTGTAGCCATAAATCCTATTGCATTGATTGAGATCTGTTGACTTTGTATACTTTTTCATTTTAAATAAATAATCTTATCATAGCGTAGATCCATAGCGGTCTCGAAATTATCTAATAATGGAAACAGCAACCCTAGTCGCCATCTTCATATCTGGTTCACTTGTAAGCTTTACTGGGTACGCCTTATATACCGCTTTTGGGCAACCCTCTCAACAACTAAGAGATCCATTCGAGGAACACGGGGACTAGTTAAAATAATGAACCTCCCATATTGGGGGGCTCATTACTTCAATTGAGATAATGAAAAATCATTTCATCTTTTTAGTCGGAACCTTAGGCGGTTCTCGAAAAAAAATAGCGAAAAAAAGGATTCCTAAAGTCGAGACTAACAGGAATGTATAAACCAATGCTTCCATAGATTTGATCGCGGTTTACAATTATAGCTTCCGCACCTGTTCATTTCATTTGGGATCATTTCCCGGATAAAGAAAAGGCAAGAGTCAAAAAAAGGCAATGATGAAAATCAAGATTTCTCCAGTCCCGTATATCAAATAAATAAAAAAAATCCAATAGAGGCGAAAGAAAGATAGCAGAACAATGTTGTATCAGATTACTTGTCTCCTTGTAGTTGGATCTCCAATTTTTTGGAATGCCCCAAATTCCACCTGAGCATCCAAATCTGGATCAATACCAGCAAAAACATCTCTGAACAAAGTTCTAGCGCCATGCCAAATGTGCCCGAAAAAGAAGAGCAAAGCAAACGTAGCATGTCCAAAAGTGAACCAACCCCTTGGACTGCTACGAAAAACACCATCGGATTTCAAAGTAGCACGGTCTAATTCAAAAATTTCACCCAATTGGGCACGTCTAGCATATTTTTTCACAGTAGCAGCATCGCTATAACTGACTCCATTGAGTTCGCCACCATAGAACTCAACAGTTACACCTACCTGTTCAACACTATACTTCGATTCTGCCCTTCTAAAAGGCACATCGGCTCTTACAATTCCGTCTCCGTCTACCAAAACTACTGGAAATGTTTCAAAAAAAGTAGGCATACGACGTACAAAAAGCTCATGTCCTTCTTTATCTCTAAAGATGGGGTGTCCTAACCATCCAACAGCTATTCCATCCCCGTTGTCCATTGAGCCCGCTCTGAATAATCCCCCTTTCGCCGGATTATTACCAATGTAATCATAAAAAGCTAATTTTTCGGGAATTTTAGACCAAGCTTCCGACAAACTCAGATTTTCGGCTAGCCCGGCGCCAACCCTTCGATATATTTCTTGCTGGAAGTATCCCTGATCCCACTGATAACGAGTGGGACCAAATAATTCGACGGGGGTAGTTGCTGAACCATACCACATAGTTCCTGCAACAACGAAAGCTGCAAAAAAGACAGCAGCGATACTGCTGGAAAGTACAGTTTCAATATTTCCCATGCGTAATCCTTTGTATAGACGTTGGGGAGGGCGGACACTAAGATGGAATAGACCCGCTAATATGCCCAATGTCCCCGCTGCAATATGATGAGAGGCTATTCCTCCCGGAACAAAAGGATCAAAACCTTCCGCGCCCCACGCTGGATTTACGGATTGTACTTTTCCGGTTAGGCCATAAGGATCGGACACCCATATTCCAGGACCATACAAGCCTGTTACATGAAATGCGCCAAACCCAAAGCAAGCCACCCCTGAGAGAAATAAATGAATTCCAAAGATCTTGGGCAAATCCAAAGAGGGTTTTCCCGTACGTTCATCACAAAATATTTCTAGGTCCCAATACACCCAATGCCAGATAGCTGCTAAGAAGCACAAGCCAGAAAACACAATATGTGCCCCGGCCACACCTTCGTAACTCCAAATACCCGGATTCGTTATCGTTCCTCCTGTAATACTCCAACCGCCCCATGAATTGTTTATTCCTAAACGAGTCATGAAGGGGATAACGAACATACCTTGTCTCCACATTGGATCAAGAACGGGGTCAGAGGGATCAAAAACAGCTAATTCGTATAGAGCCATCGAACCGGCCCAACCAGAAACTAGAGCTGTATGCATTATATGGACAGAAAGCAACCGACCGGGATCATTCAATACGACGGTATGAACACGATACCAAGGCAAACCCATGGAAATACCCCTTTTTCAAAGAAAAAATAGACACTATGTAGCTTTATTGCATTACAAAAGAAATAAGGAAGAATAGAATA